ACACAAAGAACAAACTCTTTCATTCCTCTTTGTCTTCAATCAAAACAAAAAAGAAATACCTCTAATTTTATAAGGTTAAATAAAAAATAAAAAATTCGATTGTTAATTTGATATAAGATAATTGCTATGCTTAGTGTGTGACTCGGTGGTTTTTGATTTTTAGGGAAAGGATTCAAAAAAAAAAATAGGCCGACTCCTATTATGAATTAATAAGTATAGAACTAATAACCAATATAGAACTAATAACCAACCCATCGCTTTGCATTATCTGGATTCAAAGAAGCAGTCAAGATATGATATAGTAATCATATAATTGCAGCAATTGCAATTTTTTTTTTTTTTTTCAGAAAAAAAAAATCAATCTGATTATTTTATTCTAAAACAAAATAGAAAATAATGCAGATAAATGGAAGGGTGAAAGAAAGAAAAAAAAAGAAAAAAAAAATATCAATGATATATGATTCCAATATGTAAGGTCTATGATTCATTTTATAAAAGCCAATGAATGTAATAAAGCATCAATAGAGATTGATCTATAATTAAATGAATCTATTCATAGAACAAAAAATCAAGAGCCTGGGGCCAATAAAGACTGAGAAAATTGACTCAATAACAAATTTCATTCAATTTGATTTTATTCAGGACTCCATTGTAAAAGTAGGACCTAACCATTAATTGGGAAGTGATGGGGACGACGGAACCAATAAATCAGTACTGATTTATTGGGCAGGATGGCGAAAGAAAAGAAAGGAACCAGTAGACAATTCATTTCTATTTAGTCTTTATTCTAAAAGCTAATGGATTACTTCCACAAATGAAATAATTATTGAAATAGTAAAATAATTATTGAAATAGTAAATATTCGCCCGCGAAGGTTTTTATGTTATTAAATTTAATAATTTTAAACAAAACAATCTGATAACATATTGACTATATAAAATATATAAACAGAATGAAAACCAGAAATCGAATACATAGTCATATAAAATTCGATAGAATAGAAAATAGAATAATACAAAAATATACAAATTTCTAATAATACAAATTTATAATAACAGGAGAAATCCCACCAAATACCATGCTTTAGTATAGTATATTATTACATGTATATTTTTTTAATCATTTCATTCGCGAGGAGCTGGATGAGAAGAAACTCTCATGTCCGGTTCTGTAGTAGGGATGGAATTGATAAACGACCATCTACTATAACCCCAAAAGAACCAGATTCCGTAAGCAACATAGAGGAAGAATGAAAGGAATGTCTTATCGAGGTAATTGTATTTCTTTCGGTAGATATGCTCTTCAGGCACTTGAACCCGCTTGGATTACATCTAGACAAATAGAAGCGGGACGACGAGCAATGACAAGAAATGCGCGCCGCGGGGGAAAAATATGGGTACGTATATTTCCTGACAAACCTGTTACTGCAAGACCTACGGAAACACGTATGGGATCGGGGAAAGGATCCCCCGAATATTGGGTAGCTGTCGTTAAACCTGGCAGAATACTTTATGAAATGGGCGGAGTAACAGAAAATATAGCTAGAAAGGCTATTTCAATAGCAGCGTCAAAAATGCCTATACAAACTCAATTCATTATTTCGAGATAGGAATAGAAAAACCAAAGGAAAAAGTCCTTTAGGATTAAAAAAACAAAAATCGAACGTTTATTTTTTTTTTTGAACAAAAATATTTCTTTTTTTTTGCCCTTTGCATTGAAATAACAGATTAAAAAAATGATATGATCCAATCTCAGACCCATTTGAGTGTAGCAGATAACAGTGGAGCCCGAAAATTAATATGTATTCGAATCATGGGAACTAGTAATCGGCGATATGCACATATCGGTGACATTATTGTTGCTGTAATCAAAGAAGCCGTACCAAATTCACCTCTAGAAAGATCCGAAGTAATCAGAGCTGTAATTGTACGTACTTGTAAAGAACTCAAACGTGACAACGGCATAATAATAAGATATGATGACAATGCTGCAGTTGTCATTGATCAAGACGGAAACCCAAAAGGAACTCGAATTTTTGGTGCAATCGCCCGGGAATTGAGACAGTTAAATTTCACTAAAATAGTTTCATTAGCACCTGAAGTATTGTAAGATAAAACATTGTAAGATATAAGATGAGACCCCGATATAGTTATAGTATTTGAATGGAATTAATTATTAATTAAAGTAAATTAGAATAAATTAGAAAATTAATTAAAAAAAATTAATTAAAAATGAAAGAAATTAGTAGATTGGAGTTCATGCATATACCTCTAAAATAATAAAAAAAATGAATTCATATGATAAAAAGAAAACAAACAAAAAAAAAAGAAAAATATGTTGATTATATCAAAATTATGAGGCACCAATAAATTGAGTTTATCATGGGGAGAGACACTATTGCTGACATAATAACCTCTATACGAAATGTGGACACGGATAGAAAAGGAACTGTCCGACTAGCATTTACTAACATCACCGAAAAAATTATTAAAATACTTTTGCAAGAAGGTTTTATTGAAAATGTGAGGAAACATCAGGAAGGTAAGAAATTTTTTGTTGTTTTAACTCTACGACATAGACGAAATAGGAAAGGATCGTATGGAACTAATCTAAATTTAAAACGAATAAGTCGGCCTGGTCTACGAATCTATTCTAACTATCAAAAAATTCCTAGAATTCTAGGCGGGATGGGGATTGTAATTCTTTCTACCTCTCGGGGTATAATGACAGACCGAGAGGCTCGACTAGAAAAAATCGGTGGAGAAATCTTGTGTTATATATGGTAATCTTTCCTCTCGGACATCCAAATTTTATCCGGACTTCCTGTTTGTGAAAAAAAAAAAAAAAAAAATAGAAAGAAGAAAGAAAAGGGTTCTAATATTATTTTTATTATTTTTCCTGCATTATATTAATTGATACTTGATACTTCACGAGGTTTTAGCTGGAATGAAAGAATAAAAATAGAGTCAAGTCAAGAGGGTTTAATTGTTGAATCACTTACTAATGGTATCTCTCAAGTTTGTTTCGATAATGAAGATCGGATTTTAGGTTCTGTTTCAGAAAAAATCCGACATAGTTTTGTTTTATCCGTAGACTACTAAGGCATAGAGTAAAAATAAAAATGGAAGTAAGCCGATATGATTCGACCAGAGAACGTCTAATCTATAGACTACACAACAAAAATTCGAATGATTAGGTAGTTTTTTTTTTTCAACTTCCTTATTCCTTTCATTTTCATAGAGATATAATTCCAGATTGGAAAATTTAACGAAACTTATTTTCTTCAAAAACACATGTATATTCAAAATTAAGGAATGACAAATATGAAAATAAAGGCCTCCGCTCGTAAAATTTGTGAAAAATGCCGACTAATACGTAGACGGGGACGAATTAGAGTAATTTGTTCCAATCCGAGACATAAGCAAAGACAAGGCTAGTCCTTCGAAACCGGGACTCTTTATCTTCTTTATCTTTAAGGCATCCGATATATAAATAAAAAAAAAAGATTTATTTTGACATGACATGGATATATCCATAGACACCTGGCTTCTATTTATAAGATGATAACATAAAATATGGCAAAACCTTTACCTAGAATTGGTTCGCGCAGGAATGGCCGTATTAGTTCACGTAAGAATGCGCGTAAAATACCAAAAGGAGTTATTCATGTTCAAGCAAGTTTCAACAATACTATTGTGACGGTTACAGACGTACGGGGGCGGGTGATCTCATGGTCTTCCGCCGGAATGTGCGGGTTCAGGGGCACAAGAAGAGGGACACCATTTGCTGCTCAAACCGCAGCTGGAAATGCTATTCGGACAGTAGTGGATCAAGGTATGCAACGAGCTGAAGTCATGATAAAAGGCCCCGGTCTCGGACGAGATGCGGCATTAAGAGCTATTCGTAGAAGTGGTATATTATTAAGTTTCGTCCGGGATGTAACTCCTATGCCACATAATGGCTGCAGGCCCCCTAAAAAACGACGTGTGTAAAAATCTAAACATTGTAAACATTGTAAAAATATAAACATTGAAGAGATTTCAAGAGAAATAAATAATTCAATGATTTGATCAAAAATAACAAACATTCTTATGGTTCGAGAGAAAGTAACAATATCTACTCGGACACTACAGTGGAAGTGTGTTGAATCAAGAGCCGACAGTAAACGTCTTTTTTATGGACGCTTTATTATGTCTCCGCTTATGAAGGGTCAAGCGGACACAATAGGCATTGCGATGCGAAGGGGTTTGCTTGGAGAACTAGAAGGAACGTGTATCACACGCGCAAAATCTGAGAAAATACCACACGAATTTTCTACCCTAGCAGGGATTCAAGAATCAGTACATGAAATTTTAATGAATTTGAAAGAAATTGTATTGAGAAGCAATTTGTATGGAACTTGTGACGCGTCTATTTGTGTCAAAGGCCCTGGATATGTAACTGCTCAAGATATCATCTTACCACCTTCGGTGCAAATCGTTGATAATACACAGCATATAGCTATTCTAACGGAACCAATTGACTTGTGTATTGGCTTACAAATCGAAAGGACTCGTGGCTACTGTATAAAATCGCCAAATAACTTTCAAAATGGAAGTTATCCAATCGATGCTGTATTCATGCCCGTTCGAAATGTGAATCATAGTGTTCATTCTTATGGAAATGGGAATGAAAAGCAAGAGATACTTTTTATAGAAATATGGACAAATGGGAGTTTAACTCCTAAAGAAGCACTTCATGAAGCCTCTCGGCATTTGATTGATTTATTTATTCCTTTTTTACAGGCAGAAGAAGAAAACTTACATTTAGAAAAAAGCCAACATAAGGGTACTTTACCCCTTTTTACTTTTCATAATAAATTGGCTAAACTAAAGAAAAATCAACAAGAAATAGCATTGAAATATATTTTTATTGACCAATCAGAATTGACTCCTAAGATTTATAATTGTCTCAAAAAGTCCAATATACATACATTATCGGACCTTTTAAATAAGAGTCAA